AAACATGTAATAGCGGATTCGGAATTGTATCCAAGCATCCCCCATTGGTTCTATACCTGATTCATAACTAGAGACCTTTTCTGGTCCTTGACTAATCGGGGCTAAAACTCCAGAAATTAGAAATGCCAAAATAGGAATAACACTTGATATCATTAGAAATGCCCAGAAAATATCATATTCGTGAAGCAGAAACATAGATGTACTCCTATGAATGTAAAATATACCGAATTATTCGATTCGAATTGGAATTGTCAATTAACCCATAACTTTTTACTCGAAACAAGAATTGATTGTGATCGGGCCACATAGATTGTTTCGTTGATGTGGGCCGTGTCTCGTTCAAGATTCATCCAACGAGATCTCGCTTACTTATTTTTTTTTTTATTTATTATTTTAATTAATTAATTAGATTTATTATTCCATTTATTATTATAGATATAGATAGATTTTTATTCTATTAATATCTATTAATTAATATTATATTCATAATGGTATTCATTTTTTAGTATTTATTTTATTTATATTTACTTGGTTACTTGAGAAGAAAATTCTCTCATTTTGACTCGGGCTCTCCTTTTCCATAAAAAAAAAAAAATGAATGAATTCAATTCATTAAAAAATATGTCTACTTTTTTCTCTTTAGTCTCCGCGATTTCTAATTTAGAATAGAGTGGTGTGTGGTAGAAAGTCCAGGTATTTTCATCTCGGAATTTCTGTTATGGTATATTCTACTTGGCTTGGCGGATTCTCCTCATTAGGATCTTCTATTTTTATTCAGATCTTTCTTTCTATTGATTTCGATACGGAATGTATTGACCCATTAGATTCTCTTTACTTGTCCCGGATTCCTATTGAATTGGCATTGACGTTGAATTCCGAGAAAGCCTTACAAACCCTTAACTTAATCTTATCTTCTTTATCTTCTAGAACAACTATAGATTCTTATTCTATAGATATTATTCTATAGAACTATAGATATAGAACAATTAACAAGAAACTCTATAACAATAACAATGAATAATAACAATTCAGAGATTTCTATACGCAAACTGAAACTTATTAGGTAAAGAAATAAAAGAAGGCACAATCGTTGATACATTTAGGTTTAGGACCAATTCGTTGGTTCAGAGATAATGAATTTGTGTTCTTGTTCCGCCAAAAAGGGATGAGTCGGAGATTCCTAATTCTTCCTCTTCCAGCTCAATCAAAGAGAACCCTAATCTTCTTGCATAAATATAGGGTCTGCATCAGTGGAATTGGAATGATGAGCAATTGGAGTAGATTGAGATAGAAAAAACTATTTCTTTTTTCTTTTTTGTTTTGTAATTGTACAGAAACAGAAAAAGACTACTTGCCTTACTAGGCTGGTTATACGAATAAAAATCCCCATATTAACAATGAAACTCTTTCGTAAGTTTCATTTTTGAAACACCAGCTTTTCCACAAGCACAAGAATGTGTCCTGGGTCCGCGCGACTATTTTAGTCGATTTTTTTATTGATTTTTATTTAACTTCATATCATATATTTATCTACATAAATATCATATTTCTATTTTCTATTGATTTTCAATTTTATTTTCAATCTATTTATTCATTATTCAATTTCTATATGAAATAAAATATCAGATTTCTAATTTCAATTGAATAGTTAATAGAATTTGAGAATTTGATATTTCTATATCTTATTAAGAATTTGATATTCCATCTAATTTTCAATAGATTTTGAAATAGATTTGAGATTTTTTTGATCTTTTATCTAATCTAAAAAATTCTAATCTAATTTATATTAATCTAATATATATTATTAGTCTATTAGATATTTATTTAGATTCGATTTGTAGATTGGGTCAGGTTGGAGTTTTTAGGCCAGACTCGTGCATGATATATATCTGTTTATTTTGACTTTGACTTCGTCAATTTACTCGATTGGATATACCAAAGGTGTACCAATAAATCTTTGATCTTGAACAGGAAAAGAAGAAAAAGTTGTATCTAAGCACATCTACTAATTCATCCACGAAGATTGAATTGATGAATAAAAATCAAAGAAATATAAAGAATAGATAATTGGAATGAATTCTTCCTTGTCATTTTCATGTCCCTAGGAAATTTGGGGGAGCATGTGGGAATGGTTTATATGTTATAGCCCAACCGTCCGTCTAGGATAGTCTGACATAAATGGGTACAAAACCAAAACAAATTATAAATGTATAGGGCTATACGGACTCGAACCGTAGACCTTCTCGGTAAAACAGATCAAACTGATTATTATCAAAATGATTCGAACTGTTTCAAAAACCCAACATGCACTTTTTTTGCTTTTGCATTGGGCTCTTTCATCAACTGATGGAAAGATCAGTTAGTCCACCATCTTTTTCTTTACAGAAAGATAACGATATGGTTCCATATGCTCCGTTTCCTTCTTTTTCTTCTGATCCGGGAGCAATACCAAAGTGTTTCAAAGGGTTACCTTGACGTAGGTCTGCTTCTGGCCTGGATC